AGGCCTTTTATTTGGTAGGTAATATCGATGAAGCTACCGCGAAGGCTATGAACTTAGAAATGGAGAGCAATTTGAAGAAATGACCGTAAATCTTTGTGTACTGACACCTAATCGAATTGTTTGGGATTCAGAAGTGCAAGAAATCATTTTATCTACGAATAGTGGTCAAATTGGCGTATTACGAAATCATGCCCCTATTGCTACAGCTGTAGATATAGGTATTTTGAGAATACGCCTTAAGGACCAATGGGTAACCATGGCTTTGATGGGTGGTTTTGCTAGAATAGGTAATAATGAGATCACTGTTTTAGTAAATGATGCGGAAAAAGGTAGTGATATTGATCTACAAGAAGCTCAGCAAACTCTTCAAATAGCAGAAGAAAATTTGAGAAAAGCTGAAGGAAAGAGACAAATAATTGAGGCAAATCTAGCTCTCCGACGAGCTAGAACAAGAGTAGAGGCTCTCAATGTGATTTCATAACTAGTTGGTGCGTTCGAATAATCAAAAGAAGTTCTGTTTCGAAACCCTATTTTGATTGGATTCTCTCGAGTGAATCCAATCAAGCAGAATCCTATTTTAATACAACACAATTCAAAAATGAAATAGAACTAAATCTAAATAAAAATACAAAATCAATAAAAGAGGGTGGGGCAAAAAACTTATTAGATACCATTGACTCCGGTATCTAATAAGTTCTACCTACTATTGGATTTGAACCAATGACTCCCGCCGTATGAAAGCAATACTCTACCACTGAGTTAAGTAGGCCATTTATCATCCCAAAGAGAACCAAATAGAACCCATCCCATCGATGGATTATAAATATCATATTAGTTATAAGCAATAATAATCTAAGCACTACCACTCAAAAATTTAGGATGTTGGATCATAGAATATTCATCTTGACAAGAAATTATATACATGATAAAATATGCATCACAAGCACTAAGGGCTATAGCTCAGTTGGTAGAGCACCTCGTTTACACGCGCGCCAATGTTTTTCAGGGGAGTCGATCATACAATCAAAAAAATTGATCTTATTGAGAAATCAATGTCTTACTCCATAACTTTGAGGGAACAATAGCCTGACAAATGGTTCGGTCCGATTTGGGTGCCCATTTAGGTACCAAACAGACCCCATCATTGATTTGAGGTATTGATAAGGTGAATACCAGTACATTCAATGCTAGGCATAATGAGTATAAGGTCCTCAAAAAATCTCTTTTCGTCCTATGAACTTTAAGGTGTATGAAGTTTCATATTTGATTTTTTAAGCCGAACGATAGAGACTTCATTTAACTAAAAATGATCTAGGCCAGAGGCAGACCTACGTCAAGATAACCCCACCCTTTGAAACACTTTGGTAGTGCTCCTGGATCAGAATCCCAAATAATGAATCAGAGCACATGGAGCCATCTCCTTATCTTATTTTTATGTCAAGAAAAAATATGGTGGATTAGCTGCTATTTCTATCAGTTAATGAAAGAGCCCAATGCAAAAAAAATGCATGTTGGGTCTTTGAAACAGTTCCGATCATTTTGATAATAAAAAGTTTGATCTGTTTTACCGAGAAGGTCTACGGTTCGAGTCCGTATAGCCCTAGAGCCCTCTAAAATAAAATGAAAATTGGAAATACAAAATTGTATAATTTTCATTTCTTCATTCTTGTTTGTTGCTTTGACCGGTTGGTTCATCGAAACCTAATTTTTCCTAGAAACTCATCACTCACAGGAATCGTTTAAAACAGAAAAAACTGAAAGAAAAGCGCATTTCAGGAGATCGAATCGATACTTTTCCAATCGTGGATAAACAAACCAGCCTCTCGTCATTAATCTTCGAAGGGAAATTCCCTATGAATTTTCCTGTCCACAATCAAGGGGTTAAGTTAGTGAGACTCCTTTTCTTTGGTATACGTTAATGAATTTTAAGAAGTCAAAATAGCACGGTGAAAAACTGCAAAGAGTTATTCACATAGATCTAGGGAATAATCTGATATATTTGTGGACAAGCTAAAGTTTGTTGAAAAACGAATCTCTTTGGTAAGTTTCATTGTCAACAACGTAAAATAGTAAAATAAGCTTTTTCTTCGTATACCTTACCTAGACCTAGCTAAGTACAACAAAAGAAAAAGGGGATGGTCTTCTTTTTCTGTATTCAATCAAGAGAAAACCCCACCCAGATTCTACTAAACGGAATATACCAACACTAAGATTAAGATATTCGAAATCCTGAGAGGGAAATACCTATCCATTCTCTTACATTTCAATACTTGTTATATTCTAAATCACTAAGAAAAAAAAACGACAAAAAGACCTCCAGATTCTTTTCCTAAAAAAATCGAAATCTATAAATTTTTATAAAAAAAATTTGAAATAATCAAAAGAATAATAAGTTCGAAATTCTTAAACACCAAACCAAACAATAATTCTATTTATTTTATTTATTTGATTTTTTATTTCGAAGTCGCTTTCTTTAGCAAGAATCCTAGGTGAAAACAAG